CTATATTACTGGAATCATTTTACTGAAATACTATAGGATGAAAATCCCCCGGATAGAAAGTTTTTAATGCTTATGTAGAACTCCAAAGTAAGAAACATTCTAATTAATTAGATTCATATCGGTGGATCATTTATCAATCAGTCATTGAATGATAAATAACTACAAGTGACGGAGATACACGATTTAAATAAGAGAAAACCCAATATTTAAAAATACTATCCAGAACAACTGGAAAAATGCAAACAAGATAAGATATAATTTGATCATTATCATCAAATCCAAAATCTTTGTAGACAGAACAAATAATTAGTTTCCAAGTGTGGTGTGAATGAAATCCCATACATAAATCGCTTAATAAAAGAATCCAAAAAGCTTTTACTGTATCACTTAAGTTATATAGGAATTCCTGAGCCCAAGAGTTAAGAATAACAAGTTCTTCATTACCTAAAATAGAATAAAGGCTTAGAATAACAAAACAGATTATATTTGTCGAGAAGTGAAAAATCGTATGGATACGATCCTCATTGTGTATCTTGATTAATTGGATCGTTTCTTTGTGGATTCCTAAAGGAAGCTTTTGTAGATGTGTCTCCGAGTATTCCTTGATCATTTCGTCCAAGAAGAGGATTTCCTCTAATTCTATGAACTTTTCTAGAATACTTTTTTCTTCAATATCATTCAAAAAAAGTTCGGATTGACCAGTATTCGACCAATTAGTAACCCAAGATTCCATACTTTTAGTAAATAAGAGAGAAATCCACCAGGGCAAAAATACTATAGATGCAAGATACAAAAGAGGAGTGAATGCTTTCTTTTTTGCCATTTTTCACCTGTGAATTTTTAATTAACCCGCTTCATTTGTCGACTCTATGTGATCGAATATTTCTTTCAAACATGAGTTCTAGACACGAAACCTAGGAATCTATTTTATTTGTGATTTTGTTTGAATCTAGAAAGAATATAGAAATAGACTAAGACTCCACTTCGAATTCGAATGAAGAAATAATCAAAAATATTGTTTCCAGATATCTCAATTCATCAAATCCCAAACAAGTGTCTCCTTTCGATGGATGACCAAAAGAAGTCCTTTAAGGAATGAATAGTATTGCGATTTTGAGACGAAAGAACTCCTTTTCTATCAAAATATCCAAAATATTTCGAAAGAATTCCAATGATTCCCCATAGCCAAGAATAGAATAATTGAGAGAATTGTGATGATCAAAAAAATGAGCGGCAAAACAAGACAGAAATGGGCCAGTTATCATTATTAAGAAAACCCATTATTGGTTAGTAAAGAACACAAACGAAAGGATAAAAAAAGGTCGATTGACAAAAAGGAAATAATTTACAAGATATGATTTATCTGCATCTAAAGTATCACTTCCAACAAATATTAAACTTCAAAAAAAAAAAAGAGAAATTTCTTTCTTTCGAAATCGTTTGATATATGAGATGAATTGAATCTAGTAGTTCAATTTCTTACTTGTTTCAATTGAGTTGCATGGATTTGGATACGCATAAAAAACCACAAAAAAAAGAGTTTTGTTTTATGGTTGTTCCATATACGTCGGCTTTGGCTCGACTGAATGTTCTGACGAAACTTCAGTTAAGTTCTGTTATAGAAAAAAACAGGATTCTTGCATTTTTCCCTCCTGCTGAGGCTGAGAAAGCATTCGCTCTTCAGCCTCAGTTCCTTTTCTCACAAGCCTTTAATTGGTACGCGCAAGAAATAGGCCAATTCCGCGACTTTTTGTTCAGCTTCTAGTGGATTCAAATTCTCATCAGTACGGGTCAACAGAAGAGCCCCCCGGGCTTTGATATCCATATAAAGGACACGACGAGCATAAGGACCCTCTTGAACTACTATTCTAACGGATTCAATATCGTCTATACGGAATCGCAGGAGTATGCGACGATTTTTTCCAGGAAATCCCCAACGAAAAATACGCGCTATTCCTTCCTTTCTATCGAATCGATCATAACCACTACCTACATTCCAGGAAATTGTGCACCACAAATAGCAACTAATAAAGAGACCCGCGATCCCGTAGAAAGACAGCACGATCCCTTGTGGAAAAAAAGGGATTTGCTCATACGGAACAAAAGATATCAAATTTCTACCAAGAAAACTGGAAATTCCAGCCAATAAGAATCCTAATGAACCTAACAAAACGGTAAGGGCCCAGAAAAAATTACTTAGTTTTCGAGCCCCTCTTACAAGCTTTAACCATAATTTTTTAGATCTCCAATTCATATTTCCTCCGATTTTATTGGAATTTAGGGAATACCCCCAATGATTTTGACTTTATTTTCTTTGGTTCCGAAGGAACTCTCATTAACTAGCACTAGTTTGATGTGAACTAGTACTAGTTTGATGTGAACTAGTACTAGTTTGATGTGAACTTTTAGGAGTAATTCATCAAATTGGTTAGATCTAAACTAATAACATACCCTTCCTATGATCCCAATATACATATAGATCCACCAACTTTACATTTTAGGCATCCAGCGCCCCTGATCTATTTGAAACTAGCTAGAATTCATTTACCCATAGATCATTTTCTGCAGGCATAAGAGCTTTTTCCTTTATGTTCGCCGGAAATCACATGTTATACCATATTTCCCGAAATAAAAATCTGTGTTATGTTACAAGTCTAAGTTTCAAAAAAAAAACGGATGAGATTTTGTCCCCTCAGATCTAAACAATCTTGTTTTTTTGAACATAAAGAAATAAAGAAGCCATTGCCATTGCCGGAAATACTAGGCCTACTAAAGGCACAAAAATAGAGGGAAAATTGAAAGTTGTCATAAAATGGGTACCTCGATTTACTATTTGTACCTGTTATTATTTTTTTTTCTATCATATTTTTTATTTATACTAATTATAATTAAGAATTGTAATTAGTATAAATTCGTAGTTATTATTAGAGATATAAGTATCTATATATCTAAGTGATAGAATAAGTCCATTTATTTAGTTCTATATTCCTTGGACTTATTCTATCACTTAGATCTTAGGTCACCAAAGAAAATTCCATTCTTATTTACTTTCATTCCGATAAGCTAACTACTTGTTTTCTACAAATAAAATAATGGAATTTAGCGCGCTCTACTTGATTGAATTGGAATTCAAAGGATTGAAGCCGTGGAACTTCAAAAACTCAGTCATAATGTGTTTTAAAAGTTTCCGTGGTATGATTTGGTCGAGTATGCCCTTCTCGAATAAAGGTTCAGCCTCTTGTGAACCTTCGGGTATTGGTTGCTTCAATGTTTCTTCAATTACTCTTTTACCCGCAAATGCAATGTAGGAATTGGGCTCGCCAAGAATGATATCTGCCAACGTACCAAAACTAGCTGTTACCCCACCAGTAGTAGGAGATGCAAGGATTGATATATATACTAACTTGCTATTGGATAGATCATAATCCAATAGGGTACATGATATTTTACCCATTTGCATCAAGCTCACACTTCCTTCTTGCATTCGCGCCCCACCCGAAGCGCACACTATAATAAGAGGTAGAGATTGATTGATAGAGTACTCAACCAAACGGGCTATTTTCTCTCCAACTACGGATCCCATACTGCCCCCCATAAACTCAAACTCCATAATCCCAAAAGATGCGGGAATACCATTTATTTTACCTACGCCTGTTTGAACAGCCTCATTTAATCCTGTCTTTTTTCGATAAGAATCAAGATGATCTGCATAGGGCTTGCCCTTCTCCGAATTCGATTCAAAAGTATCCTTCTCCTCCGAATCCGATTCAAAAGTATCCTTCTCCTCCGAATCCGATTCACAAGATCTTTCTGAAATCTTCTTCAGAATCGCCGATTTGAGCAACAAAATCTCTTTTTGAAGGGATTCGTACACAGGCGGTGTTTTTTCCTTCGAATCCGATTCACAAGATCTTTCTGAAATCTTCTTCAGAATCGCCGATTTGAGCAACGAAATCTCTTTTTGAAGGGATTCGTACACAGGCGGTGTTTTTTCCTTCGAATCCGATTCAGAAGGATCGGGATCCGGAGAGGCCATGTCTTCATCGATAGGATTCCAAGTACCGGGGTCGATCAAAAATTCGATTCTTTCTGGACTATTCATTTTGAAATGATATTCACAGCGTTCACACATATTCTTTTGCCCCTTCAATAATTTTCTATAATTTAATTGATGACAATCTTCGCATAGAACCCACAAATCCGCAATGTGTGGAGGAGTACCGCCGGGCGAATGCTTAGGATCCGAATCATCAGTAGGAATAGTAATCCCAGTACCATCCGAATCATTAGATTCGGGATCTTTCGGTTTTGGATTTTTTGAATCCTCTCTTAGAGTGGGATCATTACCCTTCGCGGGGTTTGGTGTGCCGGATTCATCTTTGTCACTTTTACCACATGTTCCGCCTTTCTCATCAAGCGGAGCCCCATTTCCATTGCCATTGTCATTGCCATTGGCATTGCCTTTGTCACTTTTACCACATGTTCCGTCTTTCTCATCAAGCGGAGCCCCATTTCCATTGCCATTGTCATTGCCGGATTCATCTTTGTCACTTTTACCACATGTTCCGCCTTTCTCATCAAGCGGAGCCCCATTGCCATTGTCATTGCCATTGGCATTGCCTTTGGCATTGCCATTGGCATTGCCTTTGGCATTGCCTTTGGCATTGCCATTGGCATTGCCTTTGTCACTTTTACCACATGTTACGTCTTTCGCATCAAGCGGATCCCCATTTCCAACGATAAAAATAAAAATGGGATCCGGATCCCCGCCTTTACCACATGTTCCGCCTTTCGCATCAAGCGGAGCCCCATTTCCATTGATAAAACGGGGCTCCCCGCTTTCACCACATGCTTTACATAAACCCTTTTTCCCATTTCCCCATGACGATTGAGTCTTAAAGAAAATCGGATTAAAAGACCAGTTTAAACTAAAACAACAGTTCAAACCAAAACAACATTTTGAATTCAAAACCTTAACAAGCATAATTAACTCCTAAATA